ACAACGAAAGCGCTTTTTCACTCTTTCATATACTAAGGGATTTCACTTGGAAAAGAAAATGTTCCATACTAATCGATTCGGGTCCACAGCCATGGGTCCCAATGCACGAGATCTTGCAGCACTTGCCAATGAGGCCCTATCAATTAGTATTACACAGAAGAAATCAATTCTAGACACTAATACAATTAGATTAGCTCTTCATAGACAAACTTGGGATTTGCGAGCCCATGTAATACCGGTTCAGGATCACGGGATCCTTTTCTATCAGATAGGAAGGGCTGTTGCACAAAAAGTACTTCTAGGTAATTGCCTCATAGATCCTATATCTATCTATATAAAGAAGCAATTGTGTGACGAAGGGGATCCTTATTTGTACAAATGGTACTTCGAACTTGGAACGAGCATGAAGAAATTAACGATACTTCTTTATCTTTTGAGTTGTTCTGCCGGATCGGTCGCTCAAGACCTTTGGTCTCTACCCGGACCCGATGAAAAAAATAGGATCGCTTCTTATCGGTTCGTTGAGAATGATTCTGATCTAGTTCATGGCCTAGTAGAAATAGAAGGCGCTCTGATGGTATACTCGCGGACAGAAAGAGATTACAGTCAGTTTGATAATGATCGAGTGACATTCCTTCTTCGGCCCGAACCAAGGAATCCCTTATATATGATACAAAATGGATCTCGTTCTATCGTTGATCAGAGATTTCTCTATCAAAAATACGAATCGGAGGTTGAAGAAGGGGAAATAGAGGAGGATTTCTTCGATCACATAGATTGGGCTCCTAGAATATGGCGCCCTTGGGGCTTTCTATTTGATTGTATCGAAAGGCCCGATGATTTGGGATTTCCCTATTGGGCCGGGCGGGGGCTCATTGATGATGAGGAGGATGAGCTTCAAGAGAAGGATGAGCTTCAAGAGAAGGATGAGCTTCAAGAGAAGGATTCGGAGTTCTTGCAGAGTGGAACCATGCAGTACCAGGCACGAGCTAGATCTTCCAAAGAACAAGGCTTTTTTCGAATAAGCCGATTCATTTGGGACCCCCCGGATCCACTCTTTTTCCTATTCCAAGATGAGCCCTCTGTCTCTGTGTTTTTACATCGAGAATTCTTTGCAGATGAAGATGAAGAGATGTTAAAGGGGCTTATTGTTTTTATTTCCCAAGATCCTATTACATCTCTATCTCAAAGCTGGTTTATCAAGAATAGGAAAGAAAAGCACTTCGAATTCTTGATTCATCGCCAGAGATGGCTTAGAGCCAATAGTTCATTTGGATTTTCCCGTTCTAATACTCCATCTGAGAGTTATCAGTATTTATCAAATCTGTTCCTATCTAACGGAAGGCTATTGGATCAAATGGCAAAGACATTGTTGAGAAAAAGATGGCTTTTCCCGGATGAAATGAAAATTGGATTCATGTAACAGGAGAAGGGTTTCCCATTACTTAGCCGGAAAGATATGTGGTCATGAAATAGGGATTAAGTGGAACGGAATTGACTGGGCGGTAGAGTCGCGGAAACACCTCTTTCTTCCATGGACCTTAGCTCCATGGAAGAATATGCTACTGCTGAAACATGGAAGAATTGAAATCTTAGATCAAAACACTATGTATGGATGGTATGAATTGCCTAAACAAGAATTCTTGAACAGCGAACAACCAGAGCTATTACTCACTACATCAAAAAATTTCCATTAATGAAAGATGTAAATCCATTGGAAAATCAAAAATACGCATGTCGGATGAAATGGTTTTTGCTATCTGCTCCAATAACGAATCATTGGTTTAACTGAATAACTAAATAAAATAGATAGACCTTTCTCTTCGTCTCAGGTCGATGGATCTTCCCGATTGGAAGATCCCCTATATGGATAATAGACATTCCAGTTGACCGAGCCTAATTCTAATTGTTTTTGTTTCGAAGCAAAGATATCCACGAGGCGGTTCGCCCTATTCAGATATTCCCGACCGAGAAGTACTGGATTCTCTTTCGGATAGGTCCTGAAAGGAGAAGGAAAGCTGGAATGCCACCAGGCGTCTATTATTGAATTCACCCGACCCGATAGTACCCATTTTGGGAACGTCCAGTGCCAAAGTCACTGAATGGGTAGTCGCCAATCCCTAAAACGGACTATGTAATGCACTTTATCTGCTGGGTTACGGGGGGCATTTTACCAGAGGTTTAGATTGTATCAATCCACCCTTGTGTGATTCCTGTTGAAGCATATACTCGGGGGTGGGTGCAGGGCGGACGGACGATTTCAAAGCGGATTCCCCATTCATTAGATAGAGAGGATCACCAAGATTTTGTGATCCGCTGCCGAACTTATTCCAATTCAATGAGCATTCTCAATATTATGCCTTGAAGAGGACTCGAACCTCCACGCTCTTTAGCACGAGATTTTGAGTCTCGCGTGTCTACCATTTCACCACCAAGGCATCTTGAAAGTGAATCGTATTCCATGAATATGATATCTATCTAGTGTGATGTGTGGAATATA